TTTGGTTGAGTGTTTGAGTAGGCTGTTGGGAGATGTTGGAGGAGGAGGGGGCGGGTATAGGTGGAGTTCTTATAGTTGAAAATACAACGATGGTTTTTCAGGCCGTAGGACTTGGAGAAAGGCCAAGTAAGAACTTTATGACATATGTTATTTTCTTTTTTAGTCTGAGTTTTGTTTTAGGGGGGTTGGCAGTGGCTTCTAATCCTTCCCCTTATTATGCGGTAGTGGGGTTGGTGTTAGGGTCAGTTATGGGATGTGGGTGGTTAGTGGGTTTAGGGATGTCTTTTATGTCATTGGTATTGTTTTTAGTGTATTTAGGGGGGATGTTGGTGGTATTTGTGTATTCAGTGTCGTTAGCGGCAGATCCTTTTCCGGAGGCATGGGGAGATTGACGGGTGGTTGGATATGGGCTTGGGTTAGCTTTGGTGTTAATTTTAGGGGTGTATGGTGTGGGATTAGTTGAGCCTCAGTGGTTTGGGGTGAGTACAGTGGATAGTCATGGGCTATTTTTTATTCGGCTAGATTTTGATGGTGTGGCAATATTTTATTTTTGGGGGGTGGGGCAGTTTCTGGTTGCGGGGTGAGGTTTATTATTGACGTTGTTTGTGGTCTTGGAGTTAGTTCGGGGATTGTCTCGAGGGGCAATTCGGGCGGTTTAAGGATAGTGGGTGACAGAAAATAGTTTAATGAAAACACCAGCTTTGGGAGTTGGGGATGAAGGTTTGATTCCTTTTTTTCTGAGAATTTGGGTTTTGTTTTAGGCGAGATAGAAGATTTTTGGGGTGTGGGATGTGTCTATGGGGCACATGAAATGGCGAGAGTGGTTGATGAATAAATTAATGAATTAGTAAGTAAATGATTAGGGGAAATTGGGAGAGTGGTTGATGAATAAATTAATGAATTAGTAAGTAAATGATTAGGGGAAATTGGGAGAGTGGTTGATGAATAAATTAATGAATTAGTAAGTAAATGATTAGGGGAAATTGGGAGAGTGGTTGATGAATAAATTAATGAATTAGTAAGTAAATGATTAGGGGAAATTGGGAGAGTGGTTGATGGGCATGGAGCTTTGATGAACGAATGGGATGCAATTTTTTTTTGAGGGGATATTGGGGCAAAAAATTGTTTGTTGAATAAAATTTTTTTGTAAAAAAGTTTCACAACGAAGAATTAATGAATTTTGACGGTAAGTGCCTAGATTAGGGTAAAAATGGCAAAATTTTTGTAAAAAATTGCGAAAATTTATGAAATTGACGAGGTAAAAATATGTCTAGTGTGCATTAATTTAAATACCCCAAGCTTAAAGACGAACTGGAAGTTCCAAACCAATAGCCTATTCAAAGTGCATCAGGGCTACATTATGAGACCGAGTTACACTTGAAACCGTATCATTAATTCGCCCGAGAAAGTGAGAAAACCGCTCGCCGACCACAAGGGGTACATGTCAACCATATATGGGGGCCCACTGGCGGAGCACTCTGAAGGGCTTATTGAGATCTACCCCAAAAAAAAAAAGAGAAGTAGAAAAGAGGGAAAATGCCGCGGTAACGAGTTCAAAGTTGGACAAGCATCCCCAACCATTAGTAACGGAGCGCAAGTTTAGGAAAATTAAGCAAGTTATGGCCCTGACCGAGGAACCAGAGGCGCCAAAGAGCAAGTTGGGCCAGGGTGTAGGGGGAAAGTATACACCTGAAGCTGGTCGTGATAAACATTACTTACACCGGGTTGCTGGTTTCACGTGAGGGGCGCGATCAATAAATAACCCTGTACTTCTTGGTCAGCGCTTAGAGCAAGGTTAAGTGGTGAGATGCCTTGAATGAATGGATTTTAGGTACTGTGACATTCCTCGTGCTCGGGGGGGAGTTTAAGCGAAAATTAGTAAGTGATAGGTTTTAGTCCGTTTGACGGTTATATTCCTAGAACATGACATGTTGGGTCCTTGACACGGGGATGTGGTAGGATTGTGCTATGTCTGGGTTGGGATTTTATGGCCTTAAGTGTGAAAATTTGCGTGGATTGGGCATTAATTTGAAGTCCGAATTTCCTACATGGATGGGATGTCTAATGTGGGAAATAATTGTATGCAAAGTAATACATACCCTATAATAAAAATGGGGGGGAGGGGGGGGTCCCTCTTCCATTGTGGGTAGGTTAGAACTCTAAGAAGGTGTTAGCCTTCAGTCTTTGGTTTACAAGACCAATGTTTTTATAAACTATTAGAGTAGTTAGAGGTTGAGCATCTTGTTTTCTAAAGCTCCGATAATGGGGAATAGGACAATAAGAATTATAAAGTAAGAGAAGGAGGCTAGTTGACCAATGATGATGAATGGGTGTTCTACTGGTTGGCTACCGATTCATGTGAGAATAAGAAGGTTAGTTACTAGGATTCAGAATAGTATTTGAGAGAGTGGCCGAAAGGTTATTGTGCGTTGTTTTGATATATGGAGGAGGGGGGCTAGGAATAAAACTAGGACGGAGGCAGCAAGGGCTAGGACTCCCCCTAGTTTGTTTGGGATAGATCGTAAGATTGCATAAGCGAATAGGAAGTATCATTCGGGTTTGATATGTGGGGGTGTTACTAGTGGGTTTGCTGGGGTAAAGTTTTCTGGGTCTCCTAGAAGGTTAGGTGAGAATATAGCTAGGGTTATTAGTGGGAGAAGGAGAAGAATAAAGCCTAGGGCGTCTTTTATGGAGAAGTATGGGTGGAATGGGATTTTGTCACAGTCTGAGGAGATACCAAGTGGATTGTTGGAGCCTGTTTCGTGTAGGAAGGTTAGGTGGATGAATGTAAGGCCTGCAATAGCAAAGGGAAGTAAAAAATGAAGGGCGAAAAATCGAGTGAGTGTGGGGTTATCAACAGAGAATCCACCTCAGGCTCATTCTACGAGTGTTTGTCCGATGTACGGGATGGCAGAGAATAAGTTGGTGATTACGGTAGCACCTCAGAATGATATTTGGCCTCAGGGAAGAACGTAGCCGACAAAGGCGGTTGCTATCAGGGTTAGGAGGAGGATAATTCCTGTGTTTCAGGTTTCTTTATAGAGATAGGAGCCGTAGTAGAATCCTCGTCCGATGTGTAGGTAGATGCAGATGAAAAAGAAGGAAGCTCCGTTTGCATGAAGGTTTCGAATTAGTCAGCCAAATTGGACGTTTCGGCACGTGTGGGCTACGGATGTGAATGCTAGGGAAGTGTCTGCTGTGTAGTGTATTGCGAGAAGGAGGCCGGTAATGATTTGTGTTATTAGGCAGATGCCTAGGAGGGATCCAAAGTTCCATCAGGCAGAGATGTTAGATGGTGTGGGCAGGTCGATTAAGGAGTTGTTAATTATTTTTAGGAGAGGGTGGTGTTTTCGTAGGTTGAGTGCCATTGGTGCTAGATTCTGTATGTGGATATGATGATGATAAGGATAGATAGGGCGAAGGATCCTAGGTATGTTTTGATAAGTCCTGTATGTAGGGTGGTAGAGGTCTTGGTTGCCTTGAGTTGGAGGATTGCTAATCCTTCAGGGCCTATTTTTTTATACCAAGCTAGGTCGATTAGGTGGGATGCAATGTTGTTTCCGCTGCTTAGCATTTTGATAGTGCTAAAGCGGTGTGTTAGGGGATTAAAGTAGCCTAGAGTGGAGGAAAAGTTTGTGAATGCATTTTGCTTAGGCTTCATGAAGGTATGTGCTAGTTTTGATAATTCTAATGCAAGGATGATGCCTAGTAATGAGATGGTGATGGCTGTGATTTTTGTGATAAGAGGCATTGTTGTGGGAGGGGTCTTTGTGGGGAGAATATAAGAGGTAATTAGTAATCCGGCTGTGATGCTTCCGAGAGCGAGGCGGGTGATTGGGTTCGTAATTGAGGGGTTGTTTTCATTGATTGGGGATAAGGAAGGTGTGCGAGTAAAGTTTGTTTGGACTAATAGTGACATACGCAGGCTGTATGTTGCGGTAAATGAAGTTGCTAGGAGTGTTAGGAGGAGGGCTCAGGTGTTTAGGTAGGATGTGTTGAGAGTTTCTAGGATAAGGTCTTTTGAGTAGAAGCCTGCTAAGAATGGTGTCCCTGTAAGGGCTAAGTTTCCAATGGTTAAGCATGAGGTAGTAATAGGGAGTGAATTTTGTAGGCCTCCTATTTTTCGGATGTCTTGTTCACCATTTAGGCTATGGATGATGGATCCGGAGCAGAGGAAAAGTATTGCTTTAAAGAAAGCATGGGTGGAGATGTGTAGGAAGGCTAATTGAGGGAGGTTAAGGCCAATTGTTACTATTATTAGGCCTAGTTGACTGGATGTTGAAAATGCAATAATTTTTTTGATGTCATTTTGGGTTAGTGCGCATGTAGCTGCAAATAGTGTGGAGAGAGCCCCTAAGCATAAGCAGAGAGTTAGGGCAATTTGGTTGTTACAGAGTATGTGGTGGGTGCGAATGAGTAGAAAGATTCCAGCCACTACTATGGTGCTAGAATGAAGTAGGGCGGATACTGGGGTTGGGCCTTCTATGGCAGCTGGAAGTCATGGATGGAGACCAAATTGTGCGGATTTTCCTGTGGCAGCAAGGATTAATCCTAACAGTGGAAGTAGAGGGGTTTTGTCTTGGGTGGGTAGTTGTTGAAGTTCTCAGGTGTTTATTGAGGAGGCCAGTCAGGCTATGCAGAGGATAAGTCCGATGTCTCCGATGCGGTTATAAAGCACAGCTTGAAGTGCAGCGGTATTGGCTTCTGCTCGGCCATGTCATCATCCGATTAGGAGGAAGGATATGATTCCAACTCCTTCTCAGCCAATGAATAGGAGGAATAGGTTGTTGGCAATGGTTAGGATGAGTATAGCAATGAGGAAGAGCAGTAGGAAGAAAAAGAATTTCGTAATGAATGGTTCAGAGGACATGTATCAGGATGCAAATTGAAGGATAGACCATGTAACAAACAATGCGATTGGAAAAAATATTAGGGAGTACTGGTCAATTTTTAAGCTAAAAGGGATTTTGAAGTTTGTAATAATCTTTCATTCTCAGTGGAGAGTAATGTTTTCTAAATTTAGGAATATGAAGAGAACTATGGGAATTAGGCTGATGAAAAAGGAGATTTTGACAGTATATATGATGGCAGTTGGGGTATTTTGGTAATTTTTAAGTAGGAGGGAGAGTAAGATTGGAGTAAAGAGGGTTGTTAAAGTTAGAAGTATTAGTGTGCTTAGGGTTAATGGGAGTTCCACTACTTTTACTTGGAGTTGCACCAAGGTATGTGGTTCCTAAGACCAATGGATTACTGCTATCCTTTAAAAGTAAGGGGGCTGAGGTTCTAAACTCAGATGCAAGAGTTAGCAGTTCCTGCTGGTTCAACCACCCCTCGGCAGGCAAGAAGAGTCTAACTTCTATCTTTAGGATCACAGTCTAATGTTTGGCTTAAAACTATGCTTGCATGTGGGGAATCCTGAGATTACTTGAGGTTTAAGGATGAGGAGAAGGGTGGGTAGGATGTGGAGGGTTATTAGTAGGTGTTCTCGTGTGTTAGAGTTTTGAACGGATGTAATGTAGGTTGGTGTGGGGCCTCGTTGGGTGGTGAGGAGCATGTAGAGGGTATAGGATGTAGTTAATAAGGTTGCAGTTCCAGTTAAGATGATGGTGAGGATAGATCAGTTGAAGAGTGCGATTATGATAGTTAGCTCAGCTATTAGGTTGGTTGTGGGGGGAAGGGCTATGTTCGTGAGGTTTGCCAGGAGTCATCAGATGCCTATGAGAGGTAGGAGGGGTTGTAGGCCTCGTGTAAGGAGCAGAATTCGGCTGTGAGTGCGTTCGTAATTTGTGTTGGCGAGGCAGAATAGTATTGAGGAGGTAAGTCCATGGGCGATTATTAGGATTATAGCCCCCGAGAATGATCAATTGGTCTGGATGATGGTTGCGGCAATAACTAGACCTATGTGACTTACAGAAGAGTATGCAATTAGAGATTTTAAGTCGATTTGGCGTAGGCAAATGGAGCTTGTTATTAATGCTCCTCATAGGGCTAGGGTTAGAAATGGGTAGTATAGGTGCTCTAGTGATGAGCTTATGAATATAGAAACACGTATAATGCCATATCCTCCAAGTTTTAGGAGTAGGGCGGCCAAGAGTATAGATCCTGCGATTGGCGCTTCTACGTGTGCCTTTGGAAGTCATAGATGTAAACCGTAGAGGGGGGCTTTTACTATAAAGGCGAGTAGAAGAGCTAGGCTAGATATGATGTCTGTTCAGGAGTTGGTTAGGGAGGGATGTAGAAGTTTTATTAGAATTAGATGTATGGTACCTGTTTGGGTGTGGAGGTAGAGGATTGCAATTAGAAGAGGAAGCGAACTAATAAGAGTGTAAAAGAGTAGATAAATTCCTGCACTTAGGCGTTCTGGTTGGCTTCCTCATCGTGTGACTAGGATCAAGGTAGGAATTAGGGTGGCTTCAAATGTGATGTAGAATAGTGTAAGTTCTAGGGCTGAAAATGCTAGGAGGATAGAGGGTTGAGTGAGGATTATGGTTATGGTAAAGATATGTTTCCGTACAGGTGGTTCTTGTTGAAGGTGGTTCTGGCTAGCGATAATTATGAGGGGAAGTAGTCAGCAGGATAAAACTAGCAGGGGAGATGAGATTTGATCGATGCCGGTTCATTGGGACAGGTTTTTGTTGGGATAGTAGGTTCCGGAGAGCCAGTGGAGGCTGGCGGTGGCAATTAGGATGCTGTGGAAGGAAATGTTTGATCACAGGTATTTTGAGGGGGATAGGAGAGCTATAGGAAGAAGTATGATTGTTGGAATAATAATTTTTAGCATTGTAGGAGATTTAGGTTGCTTAGATGATCAGATCCGTGGGTGCGGGTCGAGGCCACTAGGATTGCTAGGCCAGTGCCTGCTTCACAGGCTGCAAATGCTAGCATGAGAATTGGTAATAGACTGGGTGTTGAGGTTTGGGTGTGGGTAGGTCATATGGATAGGGCAATGTATATGGAAAGTATCATGCTTTCTAGACATAGTAGGGCGGAAATTAGATGTATTCGATGGAAGGCTAAGCCTAGGCTGCTTAAGATGAAAGTTGAGTAGAAACAAATATGTAAGAAAGTCATAAAGAAAGTCACAGGGTGGGACTATGATTTGTTGAGTCGAAATCAACTGTCTTTATTAGACTAACTTTCTGCAATTATTCCGCTCATTCTAAGCCCCCTTGGGCTCACTCATAGATTAGGCCTAGGGTGAGGAGGAGAATAATGGTAGAGGTTCAGGTGAGAGTGATGAGGGGGGATTGGAGTTGGGTTGCTCATGGGAGGGGGAGTAGGAGGGCGATTTCTAGATCAAACAAGAGGAAGAGGATTGCGACTAGGAAGAATCGAATCGAGAAGGGTAGGCGGGCGGAACCTAGGGGGTCGAAGCCACATTCGTAGGGGGATAGTTTTTCTGAGTCTGGATTTGTTTGAGCGAGTCAGAGATTTAGTGTGGTTAGAGCAATACTGAGGGATGATGATAGGAGGAGTATAAAGAAGATTATGTTGATTGCTCTTCTCTGGGTTTAGTCCAGATTCTAGAGATTGGAAGTCAATTGTAATTAATATACTAGAAGAGCAGGATCCTCATCAGTAGATAGTTATGTAGAGGAATAATCAGATGACGTCAACGAAGTGTCAGTATCAGGCTGCTGCTTCAAAGCCAAAGTGGTGGTTGGGTGTGAAGTGGAATTTGATTAGGCGGAAGAGGCAGATTGAGAGGAAAGATGATCCAATGATTACGTGAAGGCCATGAAAGCCTGTAGCTACGAAGAAAGTTGATCCATATACTCCGTCAGCAATTGAGAAGGGGGCTTCATAATATTCCATGGCTTGGAGAGCTGTAAAGTAGAAGCCGAGTAAGACGGTTATAAGTAGGGCTTGGGTTGCTTGGTTTCGATTACCTTCCGTAATGCTGTGGTGTGCTCATGTGACAGTTACGCCGGAGGCTAGGAGGATTGCTGTATTTAGGAGGGGGACGTCTATTGGATTGAGGGGCTTGATTCCTATAGGGGGTCATTGGCCTCCGAGCTCTGGGGTAGGGACTAGACTTGAGTGGAAGAATGCCCAGAAGAATCCTAGGAAAAAGAAGGCCTCGGATGTGATAAATAGGATTATTCCATAGCGTAGGCCTTTTTGTACGGCGGGAGTGTGATGGCCTTGAAATGTACTCTCTCGGATAATGTCACGTCATCATTGAACTATCACTAGGATTATTGAAAGTAAGCCTAAGGATAAGAGTAGGGTAGAGTTGTGATGGAATCATATAGTCAGCCCTGAGGTGGTGAGAAGGGCGGCGGCTGCCCCGAAGATGGGTCAAGGGCTAGGGTCTACTAGGTGAAAGGAATGTGCTTGGTGGGTCATTTGGGTTAAATGTTTTCTTGTAGGTAGAGGCTTAGGAGGAGGACGAAGACGTAGGCCTGGATTATAGCCACGGCGACTTCTAAGATGGTTAGAAGGAGAAGAATGATTATGGTTAGGAGGGAGATTGAGGGTATAATTGGGAGGAGAACAATAGTTGCAGTAGAGATAAGTTGGATGAGTAGATGGCCTGCTGTGAGGTTGGCTGTAAGTCGAACACCAAGAGCTAGGGGACGGATAAGTAAGCTAGTTGTTTCAATTATAATGAGGGCGGGGATTAGGGGGGTGGGTGTACCTTCTGGTAGGAGGTGGCCTAGTGAAGCTGAAGGTTGGTTTCGTAGACCTGTTAGTAGGGTAGCGAGTCATAAGGGTAAGGCAAGTGCCAAGTTTATGGATAGTTGAGTGGTTGGTGTAAATGTGTAGGGTAGGAGTCCTAGGAGGTTAATGGTGAGTAAGAAAATTATTAGGGATAATAAGATTAGGGCTCATTTATGGCCTTTCTTGTTTATTGGGGATATGAGCTGTTTTGTGATTAAGTGGAAAAATCAGAGTTGGAGAGTCGATAGTCGATTAGGGATCCATCGATTATTGGGGGAAGGGTATAGTAGGGTTGGAAATAGTAGGGAAATGAGGATTAATGGGACTCCTAGTAGTGATGGACTTATGAATTGATCAAAAAAGCTTAGATTCATGGTCAATTTCAGGGGGAAATTTTTGTGGTGAATGGGGTTGGGTTGTGGGGAGGATTTGTAGTAGTAAATGATAAGAGCTTAGGTTGGAGAATGAGAGAGAAGGTGAATCATGAAATAAGTATAATAAAAAATCAGGGTGCTGGGTTTAGCTGGGGCATATCATTAAGGAGGGTCAGGCCCTCTGTCTCTAGCTTAAAAGGCTAGTGCTGGTTCATAGCTTCTTAATGATTAGGATGATAGTAATGAAGATCAGTTTTCAAAGTGAGCTAAGGGGGCTGATTCAACTACAATAGGTATAAAGCTGTGGTTAGCTCCGCAGATTTCTGAGCATTGACCGTAGAAGATTCCGGGGCGGGTTGTAATGAAGGAGGTCTGGTTGAGTCGTCCTGGGATAGCATCAGTCTTTACACCGAGACTTGGAATTGCTCAGGAGTGGAGGACATCGTCGGCTGTGACAATTACTCGGATGGGGGATTCTATTGGAACAATGATGCGATGGTCTACTTCTAGGAGGCGGAAGTGGCCGAGTGGGAGTTCTGTTGTTGGTACTATGTATGAGTCGAATGCTAGGTCTTTGAAGTCTGTGTACTCGTAGGATCAGTATCATTGATGGCCAATTGCTTTTAGGGTGAGGTCTGGCTCATCAAGTTCGTCTATCATGTAGAGAATTTGGAGGGAAGGGAGGGCTAATATAATTAGGACGATAGCGGGTAGAATAGTTCATACGAGTTCTACTTCTTGTGCATCGACGGTGTTAGATGACAGTTTTTCTGTAAGTATGAGAGTCAACAGGTAAAGTACTAGGCTACAAATAGCTAGAGCAACTATTAGGGCATGATCATGAAATTCTACGAGTTCTTCTATGATAGGGGACGAGGCGTCTTGGAAACCAAGTTGGGAGTGATTAGCCATGGGGAAGGTGGGGGGTGTACGGGATTTTCACCTGTGATTTAGTCTTGACAAGACTATGTAATTGGTTTTACTAACAGCCCATAAGAAAGAAGCATGAGTGGTTTAGTGCAGTTGGCTTGAAACCAGCTTGTGAGGGTTCGATTCCTTCCTTTCTTGGACTTGTACGAAGGCTGGTTCCTCGAAGGTGTGGTATGGGGGAGGGCAACCGTGGATTCATTCGATGTTAGTAGAAGTGAGTTCTGGTTGTAGGACTTTTCGTTGGGATGCAAAGGCTTCTCAGATAATAAATATTAGCATAATTACAGCTGTTATGGAAATGAGGGAGCCGATAGAGGATAGGGCGTTTCATAAAGTGTAGGCATCTGGGTAATCTGAGTATCGTCGTGGCATGCCAGCTAGGCCTAGGAAGTGTTGAGGGAAGAAGGTGAGGTTTACCCCAGTGAATATCACTCCAAAGTGGGCTTTTGCTCATGTGGGGTGTAGGGTGTAGCCGGTAAAGAGTGGGAATCAGTGAGTGAAGCCTGCGAGGATGGCAAATACAGCTCCTATGGAGAGGACATAGTGGAAGTGTGCAACTACATAGTAGGTATCGTGTAGGGCAATGTCTAGGGAGGAATTTGCTAGGACGATTCCTGTAAGTCCTCCAACAGTGAAGAGGAAAATGAAGCCTAAGGCCCATAGTATAGGAGGTTCTCATTTGATAGTTCCTCCGTGGAGAGTTGCCAGTCAGCTGAAGACTTTAATGCCGGTAGGAATGGCGATGATTATGGTAGCTGATGTAAAGTAAGCTCGGGTATCTACATCCATACCTACTGTGAATATGTGGTGGGCTCATACGATAAAGCCTAAGAAGCCAATTGATAGTATAGCTCACACTATTCCTATGTAACCGAAAGGTTCTTTTTTGCCAGCGTAATAGGCTACTACGTGGGAGATAATTCCGAATCCTGGTAAGATTAGGATATAGACTTCTGGATGTCCGAAGAATCAGAATAAGTGTTGGTATAGGACAGGGTCTCCGCCTCCTGCTGGGTCAAAGAATGTAGTATTTAGGTTGCGGTCTGTTAGGAGCATGGTGATGCCTGCTGCAAGGACTGGGAGGGAGAGAAGAAGTAGGACTGCGGTAATTAGGACGGATCAAACAAATAAGGGTGTTTGGTATTGTGATAGGGCTGGGGGTTTTATATTGATTGCGGTAGTAATAAAGTTAATGGCTCCAAGAATGGAGGAGACACCTGCTAAGTGCAGGGAAAAGATTGCTAGGTCTACTGAGGCCCCGGCATGAGCTAGGTTACCAGCTAGGGGAGGGTATACAGTTCATCCAGTACCGACCCCAGCCTCTACTGTGGAGGAGGCTAAGAGGAGCAAGAAGGAGGGGGGAAGGAGTCAGAAGCTTATGTTATTTATACGTGGGAATGCTATGTCGGGGGCACCAATTATTAGGGGGACTAGTCAGTTGCCAAATCCCCCAATTATGATTGGTATTACTATGAAGAAAATTATTACGAAGGCATGAGCAGTGACGATAACATTATAGATTTGGTCGTCTCCTAGAAGAGTTCCTGGCTGTCCGAGTTCTGCTCGGATAAGGAGACTTAAGGCAGTGCCAATTATACCAGCTCATGCACCAAAGATTAAATAAAGTGTGCCAATGTCTTTGTGGTTGGTGGAGAATAGTCATCGGTTAATGAAAGTCATAGGTAAGATGGCTGAATGTTAAGGCGTTAGGCTGTAGACCTTTTTACAGAGGTTTAATTCCTCTTCTTATCGGCTCTGTAGTGAAGTTCATATTGAGTTGCAAGCTCATTGATGTGCATTAAACATGTGCCGGAGTCTGTTAGATAGAAGCCTGTTGGTTAGGGCATTTAGCTGTTAACTAGAGTTTCATGGGATCGAAGCCCATCTGTCTAGGAAGGTCCTAGCTTAGTTAAAGCATCTGAGTTGCATTCAGGGGATGCAGGTTAGTGTCCTGCGGACCTTAGCAGAAACTAAGAGGAGTTAGCTCTTGTTTAAGGCTTTGAAGGCCTTCGGTTTAGGGTAACCTAAGTTTCTAGAGGGTTGTGAGAATTATGGGTGATAGTGGAAGGAGCATGATTGATAGGGTGGTTAGGGTTGTGGTTGGCATGTCCACTGACTTGTTGATCTGTCATTGTTTCATGTGATTAGTAGAGTTGGGGGGGAGTGTAATTGTTGCACAATAGGCTAGGCGAAGGTAGAAGAATAGTCCAAGCAGAGATAGTAAGGCAATTATTGTTGCAATGACAGTGAGCTCTTGTTTAGTGAGCTCTTGAATGATAAGTCATTTGGGTAGGAAACCGGTTAGTGGTGGAAGTCCGGCAAGGGATAGAAGTACAACTATGAGTACTGCAGTTAGGGAGGGGATTTTCGTTCATGAGGTTATTATGGTAGATAATTTCAGGGTATTGGTTGTGTTTAAAATGGAGAAAATAGCAGCTGTTGTTAATGAGTATAAGTAGAAGGTAATTAGGGTAAGTTTGGGGTTGTGGATTAGGATGATGGTCATTCAGCCTAGGTGAGAGATAGAGGAAAAAGCTAGGATTTTGCGGATTTGGGTTTGGTTTAGTCCTATTCAGCCTCCTAGGGCTGTGGAGGCGATAGCTATTGTAGACAGTAGGGTTGGGTTAAGTGAGGGGGATGTGAGGAATAGAAGTGTAGTTGGGGGGAGTTTCATAACTGTAGCTAGTAAGAGGCTGGTTAATAGGGATGCGCCTTGAAGTACTTCTGGGAATCAGAAGTGAAATGGAACTAGGCCCAGTTTTATTGAAATTGCGACAGTTAGTAGTATACAGGCTGTAGGATGGGTGAGCTGTGTAATATCTCACTGCCCGGTATGTCATGCGTTGATGGTGCTGGAAAAGAGTAGTAGTGTGGAAGCAGTTGCTTGGACGAGGAAGTATTTGGTTGCGGCTTCGACGGCTCGGGGGTGGTGGGATTTTGAAATCAGGGGGAGGATAGCTAGGGTGTTGATTTCAAGGCCAGTTCATGCTATTATTCAATGGTTGCTTGAGATTGTAATGATTGTTCCTATGAATAGACTGATGGAGGAGATAAGTTTAGCTTGTGGATTCATTAGTAGGGGAAGGGGTTAAACCATCATTTTCGGGGTATGGGCCCGATAGCTTAATTAGCTGACCTTACTAGGAAATAATATAAGGGAAGTATGAAGGATTTTGATTCCTTCTGTGTAGGTTCGAGTCCTACTTTTCTAAGTCGAGGAAATGAGAGGGTTGGTGTACCTCTATGTCCACTTTATCAAAGTGGTCCTTTGGTGTTCAGGCACATTTCCTTTAGTATATCTTAGGTAGGGGGGTAGGCCTGCATAGGAGACAGGGAGGCTTGTATGTCATAGGCATAGTGAAAGTGTTAGTGGTAAAAAATTCTTTCATAGTAAGTGTATTAGTTGATCATAGCGGAATCGTGGGTAGGAGGCGCGGATTCATAAGAAGCCTGCGGAGAGGAGAAGGACTTTTGTGGCTAGGGCCAGGGGGAAGAGGGGTTGGGGTAAATTGAGGGAGCTAGGATTAAGGAATAGGATGGTGGTAAGTGTATTTATTAATATGATATTAGCATATTCTGCTAGAAAGAAAAGGGCAAAGGGGCCTGCAGCATATTCTACGTTAAATCCTGAGACAAGTTCAGATTCCCCTTCTGTCAGATCGAACGGGGCACGATTGGTCTCTGCAAGTGTAGAGATATATCATATCATTGCTAAAGGTCAAGATGAGAAGATGAGGTATAGGGGTTCTTGGGTTGTGGCGAGGGTGCTTAAGGTGTAGTTCCCACTTAGGGTAATTAGGGATAGGAGGATGATTGCTAAGGTCACTTCATAAGAGATAGTTTGTGCAACTGCTCGTAGAGCACCAATTAAGGCGTACTTAGAGTTTGATGCTCATCCTGATCATAAGATTGAATATACTGCTAAGCTTGATAGGGCTAAGAGAAAGAGTATTCCTAGGTTTAAGTCAGTAAGTGGGAAAGGGAGGGGAAGTGGGGTTCAAATTGTGATTGCGAGAAGGAGAGCTAGTATTGGGGTTATAATGAATAGGTAGGGGGATGAAGTTGATGGGCGAATAGGTTCTTTAATGAATAGTTTCACGCCATCTGCTAGGGGTTGTAGCAGGCCAAATGGACCTACGATGTTTGGGCCTTTTCGAGCCTGCATATAGCTTAGGATTTTGCGTTCAACTAGGGTTAGAAAGGCCACGGCGATAAGAATGGGTAGGGCATAGGATAATGACAAGGTGAGGTATAGTAAGGTAGGGTGGGTAGTCATATGGTGGATATAAGGCTAGGGAGAGGATTTGAACCTCTGGGTAAAGGGCTTAAGCCTTTTGCATTTACCGAGCTCTGCCACACTAGCAGTCCTTTTCTAGGATGGGGATGGGGTGGTGGAGCTCTTAGTAATTTAGTAGGATTCATTACTTATAGCGAAGGCGTGTTTGTGATATAGGCCTTACTCTTTCTGTCCTTTCGTACTGGGAAGAGTTTAACATAGATAGAAACCGACCTGGATTGCTCCGGTCTGAACTCAGATCACGTAGGACTATTAATCGTTGAACAAACGAACCCTTGGCAGCGGCTGCACCGCCAGGATGTCCTGATCCAACATCGAGGTCGTAAACCTCCCTGTCGATGGGGGCTCTTGAGGGAGATTGCGCTGTTATCCCTGGGGTAGCTAGGTCCATTAATCAATTATATTGGGTCTGGTTACTATTAGTACGTTGAGGGGTTGCTCTTGGTTGAGAGTGGTGGTCTAATCTTTGGAGGGTACGTTTTTCTCCAAGGTCGCCCCAACCGAAAAATGCAAGCCAGAGAGTCCTGGAGATAGGCCTTATAGGAGGAGAGTTTTATGGGAGTGGCTGCTGATTTTGAAGTTCCACAGGGTCTTCTTGTCTTATGGGGGTATTCCTGCTTTTGCACGGGAAGATCAGTTTCACTGATTATCTGAAAGAGACAGTTAAGGCCTCGTTTGGCCATTCATACAGGTCCCGATTTATGGGACAATTGATTGCGCTACCTTTGCACGGTTAGGATACCGCGGCCGTTGAACAAATTGTCACTGGGCAGGCTTCACCCCCAATACTTGATTGGCTGGGGGCTATGTTTTTGGTAAACAGTCGGGCCTTGGGCTTGCCTAGTTCCTTTTACAGATTTTAATCTTTCTTTATGAAGCGCGCCAGGGGGGTGGGTTAACAGGATTTGTGGTATTTGGTCTTGTAGGAGGATAATAAATACCCTATGGTCTGTTAATAATGTAGAGATGTAAGCTTGCGCTGTAGAGGGAAACCCTAGTTACTCGTTTTAGCATAGATTCTCTTATTTTCATAAGTTAGCCTATTAGGGGGGAGGGAGTCGTAGGGGTTTTCATATCTTTGAGTGGGGAGCTTTGACGCACTCTTTGATGGTGGCTGCTTGAGGGCCCACAATTATATTGGGGAATTAACTTATCCGCTGGGGGAGTGTGTGTTCTTTTTAAAGGAGCTGTACCTCCTTTAAATCACCTTTAATTCGGTTCATATGGGTTAAGTGGGGTCCTTGGAGAAGAATTAAGGGGGAACTGAGATTCGTTATAAAGGCAACCAGCTATCACCCAGCTCGGTTGGCTTTTCACCTCTACTAACGAGTCTTCCCACTCTTTTGCAACAGAGACGGGTTAGCTCAGCAGTTAGCTGCTCGTGAGTAGCTCGCTTGGGTTTCGGGGGGGCAAGCTGAAAGTAGCATTTTGCTTGGTTAATTCTTGCTAAATCATGATGCAAAAGGTACAAGGGTTAATCTTTGCTATTTGGAGCTTGGTTTGTCACTGTTATTTCATTTTTCCCTTGCGGTACTTAATCTCTATTGCGCCTATTTAAGGAGCCTTTCTATCGCCTATACTAGGTCTTGGTGGGAAATGCTTTGGTTTGGTTGATGAGGGAAAGTTAGTTTAATGGGGGGTTGGGCTAGAGTAGGCATCAAGACGACCTGGTGTGATGCAGATATCTTTCAGGTGTAAGCTGAATGCTTTTGTTATAGCTACGTCTTGGTAGACTAAGTGCACCTTCCGGTACACTTACCTTGTTACGACTTGCCTCATCTTTGGCCTAGTAGGGGATTAGGGATGGAATGTGGGATAGCTTTTGAGGAGGGTGACGGGCGGTATGTACGTGTTCCAGAGCCGGCTTAAAGGAGGCATTATTGTCCTGCTTTACTGCTAAATCCGCCTTTTAGGGGTAGTTTCATACCTCTTGTCGTAGTTTTCTATGTTAGAAAATGTAGCCCATTTCTGCCATCTCATAGGCTATACCTTGACCTGTCTTGTTAGTGGGGGTGGCTGTTGTGCTCACTGTTGGGCCCTCAGTTTAAGGGTGAGCTGAAGACGGCGGTATATAGGCTGGTCTGGCAAGAGATGGTGGGGTGTATCGTGGGTTATCGATTATAGAACAGGCTCCTCTAGGTGGGTTTGGAACACCGCCAAGTCCTTAGAGTTTCAAGCGTTTGTGCTCGTAGTTCTCAGGCGGATGCTTGGGTATGAAAGGCATTGAGATTTATGGCAAGGCATAGTGGGGTATCTAATCCCAGTTTGTGTCCTGGCTTTCGTGGATTTTGTTGGTCGTAGGGCTAAGATCATTTGGATAGGTGGTGTTAGATGCATCTTGTACTTATAACAGTTTGGTTGCATTTCAATCTTAGTTAGGACGATAGTAGGAAGCCACTCTTTACGCCGTGTAAGGTTAATTTGGGTCTCTTGTGTGACCGCGGTGGCTGGCACAAGATTTACCGACCCTGGTGGATTGCTTTAACTAAGTCAAGTTTTCACTTATTGCTTAATGTCAATTACTGCTGAATACCCGTGGGGGTGTGGCAAGGCAAGGTGTCTTGGGCTACGGCTGTGTAGTGAGCCTGATACCTGCTCCTTCTGTCTTATTAAGGTGCTGAGGGCATTTTCACTGGAGTGCGGATACTTGCATGTATATATTTAGCAAAAACTAACAGTAAGGTTAGGACTAAGTCTTTTGTCCTTGGGTGTGTGTGGCATCCATCTTGACATCTTCAGTGTCATGCTTTGTGATAAGCTACAGGGAC